ACTATCGCTCGCTCACGTGCCCCAGTTCGAATTCTGGAAAGCAGTTGGGCTCTTGATGGCTACTGCTCACGTTAAAAAGTGGAAGCCAATGGGAGCATTAGGCTTGAGAAAATCCTCAGTAGAGGGTAGATCACCGGTTTGAGAATGCCAGTGGTGCCAGTAGTGTTCTAGCGGCGAGTACTAGAGCATTTCTACTCAAACAAAATTCAGATAATGTCACGTATCATCCGAGTTTTTTCCGGTCTTCACCGAAATAAGCAGAAAGGTTTAGGAGATGCTCTTCGAGAGCCTTCCCTTCCAATTAATTTCTCTAGGCGAAGCTCTGAAGTACGGATATTTACGAGACATTCGATTTAGACTGATTTTGTGCTTGTTTGAGGTACTTTTCTGGAGCATCGATCCGGTAGGCTTGCATTGCGCTCATCCTAGCTCTTTCACTCATCCAACAACTATCTCGAACCGGATGAGTGCCCTTTTCGAGGAATGGGGCTTCCAAAAAGCCCGATCTTTGCTGCGGCACAGGAAAACTTTTGTCATCATTTCTTAATAGATTTGAGCAGTGTTTATAGCTTACCAATACCAACAAAAGGTGTAGAGGAAAGGAATCTAAGCCCTTTAAGAGAGGCTTTCTGAGATGTGTGCTCATCTCTGTTGTTTCCTTTTATGCTGCTGAACAACGTGTACCTTGTATAGTGAGACATATCCCCTAAGGTAAGGAGTCCGCGAGCCAGTGAACAAGGTGAACATGACTGTCTTAAACAGGCAGCAAAGCACAAGAGGGTCTCGATTACCCAAATCATAGTCCCACTCAGTCTTTCCTTTAGTTTGATTATGGGATGTTAGACAAAGTGAATGCGCGATTGGATCCGAGTCTAGAAGTCATAATCAAACCTGTTCAAGCCATCTCATCTGTAAGACAGAAGAAAATCTATTTGTAAGCAAGAAGAATGCTGTATTAGGGGGTAGAAAGCTTTATCAAAGGTTGCACTGGATTAGTTTAGTAGGGCTCACCTCGCTAACGTATCAGCGCAAGTGGGGAAATACGGGTCAATGATCGCGCATACAGTCTCACAGTGCCCTATTTAGTCGAGATAGAAAGACTCACACTCTGAACCCGCCACCTCCTTTCAACTATAGTCGTTGAGTTGTCCAAGGTTACCCACTATTGGGGGCCACCCCTACTAGTTTAGCTCCGCTTCTATAGTTGAATGGACGATGACCAACTCCTTCAAGTTTGATTTGAGTTTGACAAGTATTGAATCCGAAGATCAATAAGAACACCAGAAAGAATGACTATGAAAGAACAACCTATTCTACATACGTCAATAGTTGATTGGTGAAAGACTAAAAAAAAAGAATGGAATTCCGGAGTTGGGCAAAAGGGCCCCATCCTCCTCATTTCGAGAATTCTATCTTGACTGCTATCTATCGTTCTATTTTTACCTTCGCTAACAACCTTCCTTTCCTGGTCGGTAATCTGATCAATGCACCTTCCGAGGTTGGAATTGTAACAGAGATATATAAGTGGTGGTAGTGGCGATACCCCGAATTGTGGTTCCTAGATCAAGGATCGTAAATGAGATTAGTTAGCAGGCAGTATTCGTAAATAAGGAGACGGAACGGATAGAGCGATCCCCCTCGTGTAGGTGGGGAGGGCGAACTTCTCTATTTCCCCGCTAGTGCACTACTTCCTTTTCTCTGTTAAAGGCCCTTCTCCCTCTTAGTCATGTGCTCGTGTGTTCTTGTTATCAAGGATTGGCATCACCAGGTTGAGTCTCTCTCTTTGGCCTCAGAGTAGTTCATTTCCATAGTTAATGAGGACTAAACAAGTATAGCTCATGGCGAAACACTATTTTTATATCACGCTTCCTCTGCGATTGTTCCTCACCGTCTCTTTCCTTATACTGCGATAATAGCGCGTTCTTACTCGATCTCACATATATCATCTTGGTATGTTCGAAAGTGCACTTTTTCTATGTTGCTCTATTTATGATCTGGAAACTGAAAGTGCGTATCATAGTAGTGAAGGGGGTTGCCTAGAAACACTTCTCTCTTTGATTGATCCTCAGGGTGGACTACCTATTCTTGGTAAGAACGGCTGGCAGACTCCGCGCACCCAGGCTAAAGATAGGGCCCCTCTTAGACAGCTCCCCATCTCAATAAACAAAGTTTCCCACTGGTGGGAGGATCCGAATGACCTCTACTCCACCCAAGAATCTACCCTTCTCACAGCTCAACTAAACCATGTGCGGAATATCCCTTTCTTTCCCTTGGGGGACAGGACGAAAGCACATTCCGCGAAGCCATGTCTAAGAGAGGTAGTTTACTTCTCAACTACTATTAGAGGAAGCAGGGGAAGGGCGCTCACTCTTTAACTAGACGAACGTTCAGTAGGGTTATTAGATCCATCCGTCGAAGTGAAAAGACGGGAAAGGCAGTCAAGATTCCGTAGGATTAAGGAGTCAACTGATTCAATAGAAAACGGGCGAGGAAGGAATGAAAAGAAGGCAAAGGCACTGACTGATGAGAAAGACTACTTAGGCGACTATTAGACGGGAAAGGCAGTCAAGATTCCGTAGGATTAAGGAGTCAACTGATTCAATAGAAAACGGGCGAGGAAGGAATGAAAAGAAGGCAAAGGCACTGACTGATGAGAAAGACTACTTAGGCGACTATTTAATAGCCTTTAGATCCGCCTGTGAGTTAGGCCGAATACTCTAGGCCAGTCTCCTTCTTTTTAAACCGAAAGTCTTGGTTTCAATGACTCCCACAAGCCATGACCTATTTGATCCTGCAGAACCAGCGAAGAATTCACTATTGGATCCGTGGACATCCAAATCTTAACTTTCATGAGCAGGAGCTGGAGTTTAGGAATCGGGTGTAGATGCTGACCATTCCATAGACGAGAGACCCGCTGACCCACTTGAGTTGGTAAAAGACAATTAAGACAAAGGTATGGCACGGGAGATGGTGGAGCGAAAGCACAAGGCCAGTTCTCATCAACTGAGAGCTCCACTCCAAGAGAGTAAAAGACAGCAAAAAAGTCAGCGAAGTATAGCCGGTCGAGTACCACATAAGGAGAAGCGAACAATCCAATGACTGCCCCCTTTTTTCGCTTATCCCGGCCTGTGTGATCCTACCAGTCATCTGTCCCATCACGACGAAGTCTCTATCTTTTTCCAGCCAGAGATTGCAATCGCAGACAAGGAGCATATCTTTCAGTGAGGGCTAAATGTTGACCACTTGTTGATCTCCGCCTACGACTACATGCGATAGCTACCAGTCGGCTGCTCCCGAAATTGAAAGGAAAGCGAATATGTAGTTTGTATAACTCTTTTTCCTATTCAAATTGGATCAGTGATCGATTCCAAGTGCATCCAGTAGGAATCGAACCTACGAATTTGCCTCTTTATTAGGTTGGTATAGGTTGGGCGCTTTAACCATTCAGCCATGGATGCTTAGAGACTCAGCGAGTGAACTAGGTTTTGGTATTCCTTCTCGAGCTTCTATTTCTTCCGTTAAAGGAGATTCGAGAAAAGATGGAATAGGAAGACGTGTTTCCAGAACAAACAAGATACGGGTTGAGAAGGGGGAGTTAGCAAAGTTAGACAAGATTGGAATGGGCATAGGAACATGTATTGATGTACCAGATCGGCTAATGCTCCCAGGTTGATGCGATGTATTCCACCAGTTGACTGAAGACTTGATTATTGGTATATCGATCGGTCCAGCACGGATTGAAATAGAAGCCGGTTCGACAGGAAGCTTTTGAAAACACAGTGCACCCAGGTAAATAAGGAACGAGATGAATACAGAGGTTAAACGAGCATCCCACACCCAAAAGGTGCCCCACATAGGTCTTCCCCGAAACCCCCCAGTAACTAAGGTAAACAACGTAAAAAAAGCACCCATTTCTATACCGGTTCCGGAAGAGCGAAGAAAAAGGGGATGTTTTGTTAATAGGAACAAGAAAGTGTTTATAGCCGTAGCGATATAAACAAGAATACTCATCCGAGCCGCAGGAACATGTACATACAGAATACGAGAATTTCCACCTTGTTGAAAATCTAGTGGTCCTACCCGAAGACTTAAATGAATAGCCATCGCTGTTAAGAACAACCGAGATCCAATGAGAATTTGCGCATAGCTTTTGGTCTTTGACATCAAAAAAGAAGGTTGTAATAACGAAAGGGACATGTGAGAATTTGGTCCTAGCTAGTGGAACAAGAAAGACATGGATCTATATTCAATACGCAATCAAAGGATTTCCCCCGAATTTCCCCTGCTTCGCTCCGCTCGTGCGTGGCACTCCTTGCTCGCGGAGCGGCATACCGAAAAAAGAAAGGTTTTGGTTTTGGAAGAGTAGATTCCCTTTTGTGACCAAGAGCCCATCTCGAATACGATGCGGTAGGGTACTCGTGACTCTGCTGGTGGCTGCCACTGCCTCACACTTAAATGCCGCCAGCTCTGTCTTCCTACTTAACCGCGACCTGGTTGGTCCGTCCAAGCTTATACTCTAGCACCATATCAATCAAACTTGGCAAGTTTGTCTTGCTTGCCATCGTCTCTGTTTTGGCGTGGGTTTATTCTGGGTCAGGAAGTCACTCGTCGCCACATTATCCGTCTTGACCACGAATCGTGACCCGCCTCCACGGTGCACTATTGCTGTCATCTCCTTCTCTTGGACCACGCCTCTCGGTCTCATTGAGCTTTCGGCTCTCATATGCTACTGGGTTACCTTATTGTACTAGCACACCGCCTATGGCATAGTCTGACGCATCCGTGTGTACTTCAAATGGCTTAGTGTAATCTGGCAACTGCAATACGGGGTCATCAATCACTGCCCGCTTTCGCTTTAGGTCCTCAAAAACTCTTTGACACTCTTCCGATCAGTGCAGTGCCATGATCGGTCCGTACGTTCTTCTTTAGGAGATTTTTGAGTTGAGCAGCCCTCTTCGAGTAACTTACGATGAATCTTCGGTAATAGTTCACGAGCCCTAAAAACGATCTTAGCTCACTCACCTTGGTAGGTGCTTGCCACTCCTCGATGGCTCTGATGCCCATCCAATGCCCTAGGAATAGGATCTCCGTCTGTCCAAAGGAGCATTTCTCTTTTAGAGGTGATTCTTTCTTAAAAACGGTCCGGAGGTGGCTAACGTGGTCGTTTAACGAATAGCTATAGCCCACGATCAAAGTATACCACCAGTCATCTAAGTACGGGTGGAATAGCTCATTGTGGAGGGTGCAGAACGTGGCAGGGGCATTGCCGCAAGAATCAAGGCACTAAGATAATGTTAAAACATAGATGCACTAATGCTAAGGGCTGGTGCGCATAGCCCTTTCTACTGTGGAATTAGTCCTAGGTACCTATCCTCGATTCACGTCGCAAATAGCGGATAAGGCGCATCTGATCTTTCTTCTTCAGTGCCAGGCAAAAAGGAAAAGAGCTAGCAATAAGAGGAGAGCTGGGGATGAATCTTTATCGACTTCCTTTTGAATAACTTGGATAACATTTTTATCCGATTATGGATATCTGAGATAGGTTATTTCTACTAGTGCTCCTCCTCCTGCTAATGCTAGTGCAACTCTTTATTAATTACCTATGGCATTCTCTGATCGGCCTAATCTCGTACTACATGGCTATGTCCCTGAGACTAATGCAATCAGTTCCTTCCGTCGCCTTACTTCTCTGTTAATTCAATATCTGTCTGTCCTGCGAAATCAACAAGAAAGAGAACAGCGCATATTCAAAGAAGACCAAGCACTCCTACTCGTACGAGAGCACAGATTGGTGTCAGTTAGGAGTTGAATTGATGACAGACATTCCGGTAACGATCAAGTTGGTATGCTAATGCCTGTGATTTCCGTAGTATAAAAGTTCTCACACGTAACTATACCTTTCCCATCGGCTTAGCCGGTATTCTCTTCTAGACGTAGGTCCGCTCCTCTTCTTTAATGGTTGACCAGGCACTGAAGGAGATGTTTCGATCATCAGTGTTCACCCTCCCTTCTCGTTGTGGTATGGATATAATTGAAGAGCCCGTGCTTGGAGGTAAAGGTCAAGGGCTCCTGTCATCCGTGTAATAGCAATGCAAGACCCACTCCAGATCGATGCCTCAACTTCTTCGTTTTAAGACCTCTTCAATCCTCTTTTTTGGTCAGGTCAGACCATTAGGGGATTTCCGTATACTGAGATTGACCTTTTTTGACATAGCGTGGAATGAGAACACCGAGATCAATCGAGTAAGATATTCTAATGGTAGTATGGCTAATTGGTCAGTCAGACGAGTTTCCTGCCTGAGTTATATAGCTGACTGCGAGAAGGAAGCTCCCAGCCAGCAATAAGTTAGTAAGAGTGAAGGGGGGCGGGGCGTTCCTTCTTCTTTCACTTTTTGGCATGACCCCAATCTCTCCTTCGCTTGTGATAAGGAGTTGGTCGCGTTCCCAAGGTAGGGTGTCTTCTTGTGCCCCCGCCTTTCCAAGCTCCGAAATTTCCGATAATGGGAATAGTTGGGAGGACGTCCTCTTATATTTTATTGTTGAAGAATGGCACGAGGCATACTGTTCATATCGAGTACAATGTTCCTGGAGAGACGGCGTTGAATACATCCCTGAAAGTGGCTATAACTCGCTCCTCCTTTAGCTCCCCGAGGTTAGTTTGAAAGGTGGGTGAAAAGAAAAGGCGTGCTTTGACTCAAGGCGACACTTCTCTCCATCCAGGATTTGCAGGAGTCTCTTTTCTAAGTCCTTCTCCTCTTCTGTAGGTGACATGGCGTCGTCTTCCGGCTGCGGCTCGTGGAAGTTAGCGAAGACCCACAAGTCATAGTGGTCCTGTCCCTTCTAGAAGTTCTTTAGGCTTGAATTGGAAAGAAAATAGATTGGAAGCACTTTTGATAGAAAGTGAAAGATCAGTCTATTTTGGGTACTAGCTGCGCCATAAATGAATAGATGCTTTCTTCCTATGGGTCGATCAAAAGAGAACTGGCAGGCAAGCCAATCCAACAAGACATACATCTATTGAAGGCTAGATTTGAGATAGTTCTTAGAGGTTCACTAGTGACTGGAATGAAGTCGTAACAAGGTGATGAAGTCAAGTCCTTCTTTCTTATATTATTAACTTTTTCTCGATGTTTTATTATTAGAAAAAGGGATTGATCTAGATGAAGACCCTCAGGTTGAAAGCGGTGGTGCTATGCTAGCAATAGTAGTTCTTCATCAATAGGCTAGGTTACGGTAAGCAAGTCTATTAGTAAAAAACTACACGGCAAAGTGCTTACTACGATTTCCGGGTGCTAGTCAGACTCTTTATTAGATTAGAGTAGAGGTCAATCAGTTCCGTTGCCCAAATCGAATGTTCTACCTGACTCAATCCCCTTCTTCAGGAATGGCGGCATGGCTTACTAGTGATGATGCCCAGTCTCGGAACTGAGATTATGAATCTGAGCCTGCTTCCTCAACTGCCTTTTCTTTTGCTTTGGCGGGAAGGGCACAAAAGAAACATCGGCTTCGGGCCGGACCCTTATACTAGTCCTATCGATCTGACAAGAAGAAGGGAGGCATCTCACGGGGGAAGAGTCTATCATGTCGGAGGTCTAAACTACCTTAGATATGCAATTTGAAGATCTTTATGTTCCGGCCGATTTCATTTCAGGAGAAGGAGAGGCCTAAGCGTCCCAAACAGATTCATTAGGTTAATGGGCGGCAAGAGATGCCACATCTAGGTCAGCCACATTAGCAGTTTCAGCAGAAGAAGCTTCAAGTCGCTCAACCACCGACCGGGAGAGAGGCGAAAAGGCTCAACCGAGGAAGGAGCTAGATCTATTCTAAAATCCTTGTCCTTTGCCAATGCCAAAGACATACCAAGGGCTCAAAGCCACTTCTTCATCGACAGGTTCACTTCGCGCCTGAAGAAGGTAAAGACTCAACGGGTTCAATGGGATTCTGGGGGGGAAGGAAGTCTGGATTCAAATGTGGATGAGGGAATGAGTGGGCCCTCAGGAAGAGGAATGGAAGATTTATCAAGGGCTTCGTTTTTGTGATAAGACCTAATGTCAACGGCTCGTATAGACCTCTTTTTCGTTTCGTATAGGCTTTCTACTAGTGCTCTATTAATAGTCTCTACCGGTCTGGATCCTAGTAGTGTTGATGAAGCCGGGCTCCGCGGATCGTCGGTAGCCTCCCAAGTGCTCGTGTTTTTCACTGATTTATCCCGGCACCACCAGCTCCATCAAAGTAGGTTCAGATGATCCAGTAGATTTTTCGCAGCGGCAAAGCCAGTATAAGCAGCCGTGGATTCTGTTGATTCAGCTCCATATCCTCCAGATTTGGAGGTTTGTAATCGCCTGGTTATGCCTTTGGTGATCCCAGAGAGGAAGAGACAGATGTCCCGGATGCTCCGTATGGTGTTACAGACAGAAACCTAGTTGCGGATGGAGACCCGGCTGCAGAGCCATAGGCGGAGGTACCATCCGCATAGGCAGCAGCATAAGTAAAGGCAGATAGAGACTCCTTCCTATTTATTTGCAGATCAAAACCCCTTGCCTCCCCTCCCATCTGGAGATCAAGGCCCAGTAGTGGACTCATCACCAGCATCATCTCGCTAAGTTCGAAATCCAGCCCCAGGTTTCTAAATAGATTATGGTTCGAAAGGACCAGGAAATCCCGTCCACCAGCGGTTTACCCCGCATAGGGATAGCTGGGGGTGCAGGGAACATCCAAGCCAACCCCCTCTCCCGGCTTTAGTAGTTAGGTCGAGTGAGCTTTCGCTTCCTTGCCGTATCCATAGTTGCAGCCTCTGCTTCTCCGCCCGGTTAGCCTTTCTTTGAAAGAATACGGGGGTTAGAGCCTAATCTAACCATTTTGAAAGAAGGAACTGTTGGAGGAATAACCGCTCTTAGTACAAATGAACTGACATATTAGCCCTTGCTCCCTTGCTTACAAGAGTAGCTGCCACTCTTTCTTTTAAATCAAAAAGATTCATATGAATCTAGAAATTCCCATTGAATGACCAGCCGAGATGATAAGAACATTCGACGACATTAGAAAAAGCTCATGACATCTCGGGAGTAGCTCTTAGGGGAATATCCGATCTTCGAGAATCCACCGCTCTTGCTGAGAATAGGATGGGCGTGAATCAATAGTATAAGCAATAGGCGATTAGGAAGGGACAACTAAAGTCTTTGCGCCAATCCCCTCTTTGAATAGCCTCTTTGAAGGACAACTGCTATTGTTAATGGACGAGGAGTAGGAGGGAATTCATGCTAGGCTGTGAGGGAATGCCTTTTTACAATCAACTGATAGTCTTTTCGACGAATCCACTGCTTGAGAATCTACTTAATAGAGAATGGAGTATTCTTCGAAGGCCACCGATGCTTTTTGATTCTTTACCGAGGAAAGAGAATTTTCATTCATGGAATCTACCGTTTTCTGTCACGAGACTTGTGACAAGTGCTTCCTATTCGATCTATTGGAAGCAGTTTCTCAATACGAAAGAAATTCATAACTACTCTCAAAAGAACTAGACTCACGAACTGAGCTAGCCACTCCTAATAGATATAGAGAATCCGATCTGCAAATGAAGCAGAAGCAGGCAAAAGGAGTCCAACTTCCACTCTAACTTCAACTTCAACTGGCTCAAAGAAGATCTCACAGAAAAGCAACCATACAGGGACGCCGTTGGCTTACTCGCTTTCTTAGAAATTGTATTGTATGCGGATTCTTAGGATAGAGCTCCCCTTTATTAAACCTCCCTTATCGGAGAGCCAGTGTTTGAGAGAATTCTTACTAACTCCCCGCCCCTCAAAGCAGATTCATTCGATTTCTTGTCTTTCACAACCTATTTAATGCCCAAGGAAATTAGGTCAGGCGGATTCTATCACCGTCTTTGTCCCCACTGCGGATTCTGGTCCATCGGCAGCCTATTCTTTTGCTACAGAAGAAGGCATTCTTGCCAAGACATTCCGACTACACCTTCTTTACTCCACTACTGCTGCGGGAAGTGGCACTAATCGAATTTCGTTATCATGGCCGGAACAATCCCTTAGGTCTCTGCCTTTGCAAGCGCAGGGTTTTCGAATAGATGTTATTAGCTTATTCAATAGAGAAGAGGTCTATCAATGTAGGGACCTATGCCCTTCGCTTTCGAGGTTTGAGTCCTGTAGTTAACGAAGATAGCCTCAACAGCGCATACAGGTCTACGAGTACTAGGCATGCCTCCAGGAGTTCCGTTTCTATTGAGTCAGATCTGGGATTAGTTGAAAAATGAATCTCATCTGGACATTCAATCGGAATTCCCTTATTCTATGTCATTTGGTCCGAAAGCCTAAACCGGGAAAAGTCAACCTTTCCTTACTTTCTAAAAAAGTTCAGTTCCGAACCGACTGAGGGGAATAGACTCACTGGATTTCGGATAAAGGGCATTGCCTACTAGAAAGAAAGCATAGGGAGAGTTCCTCCTTGAGAGAGATGGAATGATGCGAAAGCTAATGTAGGGCTAATAGAGAGGTGGACTCATAGAACGAATTGAAGGCTTACAAGCCCGGCTAAGATTATTCGCTTACTGACTGCCTGGCTGATAACCTTAAATGAAAGGACTCATACGATTCGAGTAGGATGAAAGGCAAGGATGAGCTTTCCTCGCGTACTGGCTTTATTCGCCGAGCAAGAAAATCCATTTCCGGTGTTCATCCGTGGAGAGGATCATTCAAGAAGAAGGACTACTGAATCGTAGTCAGTGCTCAAGGCGGGAATGAAACTTCTTTGATCAAATGAAAAAAGGAAAGCGGAAGTCTTCACTTCCATTTCAAAGTCTAGTCCACCTCCTCGCAAGGGATTCGTTTCAGGCTCCATCCCATTTCAATGCGGGTCTAGATAGAGAGAGGGCGGTACACTTCTGTCCTGGTTCCAGAGGCCTGGAAGAAAGGAGTTCAGTTCCTGGCTCGGTGGAAAGGAGTGCAATAGATGTTCCGCGAAGGTCACTGGGAGTGGACGGGCAGGGGAAACTGAATCTGGAGAAGATAGATCAAGAGCATTGGGACTTTACCCTGGAGGTGGCGCTTCATTCGCTGTTGCTGGAGTCGAATCGAGGGCATGAGATGTCATTGACTGGTGATGGCTCGGGAATGGATAGAAATGGTGCTTTGGAGCCACAGACAGATTAGATTACCTTTATGTCCCTTCGAGTCTGGGTCCTAGAGAATAGATAGATGTAGAGCGGAGGCATTCAGAGTAGAAGGGCCGGGACTTGGGTTCATGGAATAGATTTCCATTGACTGGCAGGTCGTATCGAAGCTATTCTCTTCTCTTGTCTATCCCCTATCGACGGTTCTAATGCCGCTTAGCAGCATACTCGCTTCCTTTGCTCCGCTCGTCCGTACCGGAGGCGGGAGAAACAAATAGAGATGGAGCTGGGGATTCGGATGATAGAGATGAAACTGTACCTGGAAATCGGGATTCAAATGATGCTTCTCACCTTCCATTCCCTGGGACTAGATAGCCATAAATGGGCATGCAGCCATAGAAGCTCCGGTGCAGCAGCTCTCTAGCTGCATTGAACCCTCGAAGTGAATACCTCTCCTCGATCCATCAAAAGGAAGCGATGCCATTCGACCCTTCACCAAAGCCACTAAGCCTTGTGTCTCTTCCTCTCCTGGATCCAATGAGCTAGCATCAACCTGATAAGCTTCTGCTGGTCTCGACTCAATTCCCTTCCAGAATCCCGATCTGTTGGGCGATTCGAGCGAGTAGGCCCCGGCGGAGCCCGCAGCCTTTCATTAAGCCGCCCTCAACATCTGAGATACCGAATCCAAGTGATCGCCTCTGCAGGTCTATCATCCGCTTCGCTTCCCTGGCTGCATGCCTGCCTTATCTCTCTCTCGCTCTCCATTCAACTACCAGACAAGCAAGGACACTCGGAGGAAGGAAATAAAGTACTTACCTTCTTCTCCCTATGGTCGAGCCAGCCTAACTTCGGTCTGAAAAAAGGAGTTCCGCCAATGTGCGGATTGGAAGTGTTAAGCATATAGCAAGCATATAGCTAGCGCACTTGTCTTGTAGTCGGCAATCCACCTAAGAGCTGGAACCTACTTAGGAACGTTGGGCTTTTCAACGCTTAAGGCTGGCCAACAAGGTACCATGGTTCTACTATGCCACGGGGGTAACCTACCTAAACAAGTCATTTTTGGACTCAGTATGTTTGGGCACTCCGGGCCCTGGTTGGTCGATCTTTACACTTGAAAGAAGCGCAGCAACTATTACGTACGCAATAACAAGATGAAACTCTAAATTGAATCATTTGGGCACACAAGGTCAGCCACCTTGCCTGGACTGGAGGTGAAATAGAGAAGGGAGGAGACCTCTTACTATAATTGAGAATACGGTGGGCCTCTGCTAGGCAATCGGAGTACTACTATTAAATTATTCCACCAGGGCCTCTGCAGACACTTCACTAGGCGGCTAGGCCCCTGCTTTAGGCACAGGCTTTCTCGAACAAAGGAGAATGA